TTCATATATAAATGTAACTAATGTATCTCCTTCGTAAAGGATTTCCCCATAATGTCCATGAACAGTTGCTCCTGGAGTAGCCAAATAAGGCTTAGCTGATCGTATTACCACAGAGTCAACTTGAACAATTAGAACTTGACCCGATTTTAAATGCGGTCCTTTTTTGGATATACATACATTTTCACAAAGAAACTGTCCAAGACTAACGATTGTAGATGTCTCTTCACAATAATTGTAATGGAGAAAATACCAATTCAAATGGAATGGATTCAAAAGGATGTTACTGCATGAATAGGGATTATAAATTTGACCATTTTCATCCAGTAAATAATATTTAAGTATTTGAAAAATCTGTTTGAAATTGTCAAGTTGCAAATAGTTAGTTACCAAGATCTGATTATGGGTTATTAAATGGGAAAATAAATCAAAATTAGAAATTGGAAAGCCTGTTCCTAACGGGCCCAACGAATTCCTAATTGGAATTAGGGGGTTCTTTTTGATTGATTCTTTTATCACATTGGGAGATTTTACATCGTTGAATGGGCCTATTCGAAAACAATTGGATGATGACAAAATTATCAAAGATTGAGATTCCTTATTTCGATTCAACAACGTATGGATAGTTCCTTGATTTGGATTAAGGGATTCTTTAATCCTTGCCTTGGAATAGGAATAAATGGAAGAAAACGGATTGACATTAGCGCGATCTGATCCATTCTCAGAGATCAATCCTGAACCCGACAGATCGTTCCTTTTTCCGGTATAAGAAATAGGTGACTTAGCTAAGTCGATTCTTAGAAAATATCTAAGCAAACCATTTGTCCTTATTTCAACAAAGGAAGCACAGGCCTTTTCGATTTTTTTGTCTTGGTCCCAATTCAACACTAAAGAAGTCCGAACTAATTGAATACTTGTGTCCCAAATTTCAAGAATTGGGTCGTAATAAAGGATATAATTGACAACTCGAAGTTGTAGATTATCACTTTCCTGCAAGAGATCCGGCGGGAAAAGTCTTCCTAAATTTATACCATCCGTTTTTTTATATGGGACTACAGGTTGAACCAAAACAAAATACTTTTTTTCATACCTGGAAAGTTTCATTCGTTGGATATAGAGCCAATTTTTCAATTTTTTGTATTCTTTGGAATTTGGTTTTCCCCCTCCTGGTGGTATCAATCGGAATGCCTTATTTGTCTTTCCAGGAAAATGGATATCTCCAGAAAAGATTATCAGTTTCATTTTTTCTGCTTTTTTCTTCACTCGGACCAATCCGCCTACCCGACTTCTTCTATTTAAAGTGATTTGTGTATCTGCCCCAATAATACTATTGTGCCGTACCATTATGGAAGAAGATTCGGCCAAAATGTGGACTTCCACGGGAATAAAAAAAAATGGATTTACTTCCTTTTGGTATTTTGGCCAAAATACCTTGACTCCTCGATACTCAATCAAATCCTCTTCGTTGACGATTGAATTCAGTTCTCTAGTCTCATATTTAGTAAGTCCCGAGCTCTTTCTTATATATCGAGGATCGTCGAAATAAGCAAGAATACTATTTCTACGGAGAATACCATTTCTGGGGATTTCCATTGAGATACCTGAAGAAGGTATTAGTTGGTTCTCGCCTTCTTGAATCGATTCGAGTGGGATGATGAATCTATTTCTTCGCCTCTTTGCCAATAAATCAGAATTACCGTCGAGAATGGCCGGATATCTGAGATTACAACGACCCGTACATGTCATTCGATTCAGTTCTGAATAATCAGGAATCCTATCTCCTTTTTGATTTTTACCAGAAAAATACGAACTAAAAAATTTGTGTCTCACTTGATTATTAGTTACTGAGGGGTTAGCAATATATCTTGGCTTGACAGAAAGAGAATAAGCGTTCATTTGATCTTGATCCTTGTGGATCGAACAGGGGCCTAGACTGTATCTCCAGGGCTCCCCTAATAATATCCATAAATGAGTTGTTTTTGGTAAGAGATGAATATTACCATATGTAAATTCAGGTGCATGGTACACATCAGTATTCCAGTGCATTTCGCCTTCTGAGTCAGAATAAATATGTTTTCGAACCTTCTCTTTCAAATTCAAAGTGGATGTTCTCGCGCGAATCTCAGCAATCACTTGTTCTGATTCTACATATTGATCGTTTTGAACTAAAAGAAAACTTTTGGGCGGAATACACACATTGTGTATAATATCTTCACTCTCAATAGTTACATACAAGTCTCTAGAACATAGAAAAGCAGGATGTCCATGACGTGTACGTGTCGGATGAACCAAATCCTCGTTGAATTTTATTTTTCCATTAGAAGGGGCTCGCACATGTTCTGCAGTACCCCCTGTAAATACTCCGCCGGTATGAAAAGTTCTTAATGTTAATTGAGTGCCCGGTTCTCCAATAGATTGACCTGCAATAATACCTACGGCTTCTCCCAATTCGACCAGGTCGTCATGAGCTGGACTCCGGCCATAACATAATTGACAAATCCAAGATGTACTCCTACAAGTAAAGGGGGTTCGAATAGAGATGGGTTGTGCTCTAAAAGTTATGAATCTACTGACAAGTCCAACCCCAATATCTTGATTTCTAGTAGCAATACATCGCGAACCTATATATATATCATCTGCTAATACACGGCCAATTAATGTTTGGATAAAAATCCTGTCCGCCATCATTCCATTTCGAGGACTTACAGAAATACCTCGAACGGTGCCACAATCTGTTCGACGTACAACAATGTGTTGAACTACTTCAACAAGTCTGCGCGTGAGATATCCTGCATCTGATGTTCGGATAGCGGTATCCACAACCCCTTTACGGGCTCCGTAGCAAGAAATAATGTATTCTGTTAAAGACAGTCCTTCGCGTAAATTGCTTTGAATGGGTAAATCAATCATTTGCCCTTGGGGATCCGACATTAATCCTCTCATACCTACTAATTGATGTACCTGAGATGCATTTCCTCTGGCTCCCGAAAAAGACATTATATGGACTGGATTAAAAGGATCGGTCATCCGAAAATTAGGATTCATTTCTTGTCGCAAATATTCACTTGTGGCATACCATATTTCGATCGATTGACGTAATTTTTCTACCGCGTGTACATTCCCATAATGATGGTGTTTTTCCAAAATAAAACTTTGTTGTTCAGCGTCTTGAACTAGCCATCTTTTAGAAGGTATTGTTAAAAGATCATCAATTCCTAATGAAATGGATGCGGCGGTAGCTTGTCGGAAACCCAGAGTCTTTACTTGATCCAGGATATGTGATGTATATCCTATTCCATAGTGATCAATAAATCGACTAATAAGTCGTTTCATGGCAGTTCCGTCTATCACTTTATTGTGAAAGACCTGAGTGGGCCGTTCTGCCATCAGTACCTCCATATTGCGCTGAGTAGAATTTGACAATGGGCTTGAGTCAGTGATTGGAAAACTTCCTTTTCTAGATCTTGATTCACGTAGAAATTCTGCAATTATGGTCCTAGTTAACCCGGAGAGACTCGAATTCCCGTTGGTAGCATAGAATTACAACAGCCCTGCCAAAATCCCTGTATGGCTTCTTCTATTTCTCGATAAAGGGAAATATGACCAAGAGTGGTTCGAATATATATATAAAGAATTTCTTTTTTTATACTTCGTACTATTAGATAGTGTCCATAAATCTCATAATAGGTCCCCACAGATTCATAGTGAATTTCGATGGGAGCTTCTCTTGCAGCAATAACGCGTTGATCTAGTCGCCACCGCAGCCACAAAGGACTACCTAAATTGATTCGTTTTTGCCGATAAGCTCCAATTGCATCATAGGGATTACAAAAAAAGGGTTCTTTTTTTTTTGTATACTTATAGTTATTATCTTCATTTTGATAGTTTCTACGATTACATGGATTATACCTATTTACACAAATACCCCGACGATTTCCACTCGTTAAGACATAGAGTCCACTAAGCATATCTTGAGTTGGTGCCGAAATCGGATCCCCAATAGTTGGAGACAAAAGATTCATATGAGAAAACATAAGTAAACGCGCCTCTGCTTGAGCCTCCAAAGATAAAGGCACATGAACAGCCATTTGATCCCCGTCAAAGTCTGCATTGAAGCCCTTACAAACTAATGGATGTAAACAAATAGCGCGCCCTTCCACTAAAACGGGGAGGAATGCCTGTATGCCTAATCTATGCAGAGTAGGCGCTCTATTCAGCAATACAGGATGGTCATCCAGAATTTCCTGAAGTATTTCCCATACAATCGGTTTTTTTTTCCGAATTTGACTCTTAGCAACTCCTATGTTCGAAGCAAGATGTTTTCTAATTAGGTCACGAATTACAAATGCCTGGAAAAGTTCTATTGCTATTTCGCGAGGCAATCCACATCGATGTAATGAAAGTGAAGGGCCCACGACAATCACGGACCGCCCTGAATAATCGACCCGTTTACCAAGCAGAGTCTCGCGAACTCTTCCTTCTTTGCCTTCAATTACATCTGAAAGCGACTTGTAAACTCTATTATGATCATCCCTCATTGGTTGTCCGCAGATTCCATTATCAAGAAGTGCATCCACGGCTTCTTGTAGCAATTTTTCCTGAGATATTATTAATTCTTCTGGCGTAGCTATACTTGTTGTTAATAGATCTGTAAGAGTATTATTCCGATAGATAATTCTTCTATAGATTTCATTAATATCCGAGGTCACTAGTTTATCCTCATCTATATGATAGATTGGTCTCAACTCAGGAGGAAGAACTGGTAATAGACACAAAACCATCCATTTTGGTTCTATATTTGTTCGAATAAAATGCTTAGCCAATTCCATGCGTCTAAGCAAAAAATCTTTTCTTCTTCCAACTTTTCGGTCTTCCCATTCATTCCCTGTGGGTTCCTCTTCCTCCAATTCTTTCCATTCTACCAATGAATAGTCTATAATAATTCGTAAATCTAGATTGGCTAATTGTTGTCTGATAGAACCTCCCCCGGTAGACATCTCTCG